TATTTTGTTCGGTCCGATTCAGGTGCCAATTCAGGTACCAAATAGAACCCATCATTGGTTTGATCATTGATAAGGTGAATACCCAGGCCCTTCAATGCTAGGCATAATGAGGATAAGGACCTCAAAATAACCTCTTTTCGTCCTATGAACTTTAAGGTGTATGAAGTATCATATTTGACTCTTGGGGCGGATTGATAGAGACTCCATTTAACTTAGGTTGATCTAGGCCGGAGGCAGACCTACGTCAGGGTAACCCTTCTTTGAAACACTTTGGTATTGCTCCCGGATCAGAATTCAAATAATGAATCCGAGCGCATGGAGCCATCTCGTTATCTTCCTGTCAAGAAAAAATATGGTAGACTAGCCGATCTTTTTATCAGTTAATGAAAGAGCCCAATGCAAAAAAAAACGCATGTTGGGTCTTTGAAACAGTTCGAATCATTTCGATAATAATAAGTTTGATCTGTTTTACCGAGAAGGTCTACGGTTCGAGTCCGTATAGCCCTATACATTTTTGTATTCATTTCCTAATTAGTGCGTGTGACCGGCCGGTTGATTGTTCCATAGAAATGGAATCATTCCCACAGGATCACGGAGATCCCTCGGGGCTTGAAAACAATAATTTATTCCAATGGATCCAATCGGATCGGTATTTTCAAATCTCGGATAAACAAACCCATTCTTCTTCATTAATCTTCGTCTGTGAATGACATACGGCCTTTTTCCTCTTTTATTTGTCCATGATCCAAGATTTAGTGATACACCTTTGCTTTGGTATACCCAAGTCAATTTATGAAGTCAAAATCATAACATGAGCCTGGCTCAAGAAAAACTCCAACCTGACCCAACCAAATCAAACCCAAATTCAATCTAATAGTAAGTCACATTATCTAGAACCTATTCTTGTTCTTGTATTTGTAGAAAAGCCAGAGTTTCAAAAACGAAGCTCTTTGGTAAGTTTCATTGTACAATAGGCTTTTCTTCGTATAACCGGCTTAGCAAAGCAAGTAGTCGTTTTTCTGTACAATACTTAAACTTATAACTTATTTTTTTTTATTCCAATTTACCCAATCCAATTTGTTCATCATTCCAATTCTACCAATGCAGACTTTATCTAAAAAGATTAGGGCCCATTTGAACTTGGATGAGTTAGGAATCCCCCGACGTATCGCCTTTTGGCAGAACAACAATCCCAATTCATTGTTTTAGAGACAATGAATTGGTCCTAAATGTATCAACGCACCCTCTTCTATTTCTATGTTCTATGAGTTGGTTTTGGGATGGGGAGATTTTGTCTATCGAATCGTTCGACAACGCATGATTCCATTCGAAGTATCTTCTGTAAATCATTTACGATTCAGCCGACTCTACCATTAAACTATGCCCCATTTTGTAGGTTTGCTTCAAAAGAAACGTTTTTTGTTGTCACGAAACCTAACTCGTTGGTTGGTCCTGCTAGGTGTTATTATTACATTAAATAAATAAGTATTTCGAGTCATTCCAAATCACGATCTTTAGTCCTAGAAATGGGTCTGAAATGATTCTTTCAAGACTTCTAACTCGGGGGTAAAGCCGGGGCCGGGGTAGTACAGGTCCAAAGTTTCCTAATTTGGGTATAGGAACCCATGAGTTTTTATATGTAAGGGTTCCTCACAATTCAATGGATTGAATCAAATCAATTAAGTATAAATCTGGGACAGGGAGAGAGAATCGAATCGGTCGATGCATTCCGTTTTCGTATCCGTATCAAATCAATAGAAACAATAATCCTCTATCCGGATCTTAATGAAAAGAATACACCAACACAGCCACGTAGAATATACCATAAATCCCGAGATGGAAATTCCTAGAAATTCTATTACATCTGACTACTGACTATATTCTAAATCACTAAGAAAAAAAAAAAAAAGAGAGAGAGAGAAAAAATGGGCCAGACCTCCTCTTTGGCTCTATTATATTAATAGAATATTGAAATTCTTTATGTTTAATATTTCATTTAATCTTATTTGAATAATATTGTTTGAATATTATTTCAATTTCAATTCATATTATTTAAAATATTCTTTAAAAAAAATTCCTTAATTCCTTTTTTTGTTTGATAGAAAACCCGAGGCAAGGTAGGAGAGAGTTTGATTTGTATAATAGCATTATATGTCTACACCATATCTAAATAGAATCGAAGCAAGTGTAAGTGGGATTCCGTTGGATGAATCTTGAGACGATACATGACCCACAACAAGTAAACAAACGAAACTATGTGGTTTGATCAAAATTGTTGTTTCGACTAATGCAGTTATGGATGAATTGAGAATTCCAATTTGAATCAACTAATTCGGTATATTCCACATATTCCACATTAATAGGAGTGCTTCTATGTTTCTGCTTCACGAATATGATATTTTCTGGGCATTTCTAATAATATCAAGTGTTATTCCTATTTTGGCATTTCTAATTTCCGGAGTTTTGGCCCCGATTAGTGAAGGACCAGAGAAGCTCTCTA